TGATTATGATGCCAATATTCAGTGCCGAATTATTTTTGGAAAAATTTTTTAGAGGTTTTTAGGCCGTGTAAAAATTGTGGCGGAATAAAAATTAGTGCATATATATATATATATATATATAATATATATATATATATATATATATAATGGGATGCCAATTCTTATCTCGACTTGTTGGTTAACACGTTCTTGAGTCCTCCTTGGTTTCGGGGTTTGACAAGGATAACAGGATTTGCTGAGCGTAGGGGGGTAGGGGGGTTTGTCGCGCAAAAACCAAGGGGGCGGAAATACAAGTATAGTTGAATAAGAGATGAATATGTTATGCACCTGAATTAATAATATGTAACTCTTAAATTATGTCTTTAAATAATTAAATTATAATACACATACAAGGAAAATGCTCTACCTTAATTTAACATTTGAGTTTACACTCTGAGATGCCAGATGAAAGGAAACCAAAAAGAGATACGTTATGCATATAAGAGAATGCTTGCATGGTGGGTAATGAAGTTATGTACTACACCATTAATCAGATGCCAGTATAATTATCTTATTGGGGAGTATTAATTATATGTTCCTGAAATAGGAACCAGATGCCAGTAATAGTTCATATTGTGCAACCCCCACAATTGTTGTCCTTGATTCTATCATGCATGATGTATCTTTATTTAAATGGTTGGTGATCTCTTACTACATTAATATGTTTTGTTGGGTTTATAGTTGATTATTCAAGGAAATATTTGATATGGATTTTTAGTGGAATAATATATTACCCGGGTTAATATAATGATATTCTGAGTGTCAATGATATGCTTATGCATACCTTAAAAGTTAGTACCTGCTTTATGGTTCAAATAATTGGTTGGTGATAATACATAGATGCACTAACACATTGGTGTAAGATTACACATATTATGTACTAAACCATAAGGTGGGAGATCACCTCAGAAAATAGTTTAGTTTAGAATTCTGGCTTTGGGAGCCAGGGGTGAGAGTTAAAATCTCTCTTTTTTGGGCGCTAGGGAGGAATTTAACCTCCGATCTTCGGATTACAAGACCGATGCTTTTAGGTTAAGCTACTAGGGCAAGCTAATTCTAGTGCTTTGTTTTCCAGTCATCCTGCTAGTGGTATAAAGATGAGGAACAATGCGAAATATAAGACGGATGCGATTTGTCCAATAATAATGAATGGGTGCTCTACTGGCATGCCTCCAATTCATGTCAGGATAACTATGTCTGCTACTAAGGTTCAGAAGAGGAACTGAGTGATTGGGCGGAATGTTAGTCCTCGTTGTTTTGAGGTGTGTAATAGTGGTACTACTATTAATACTAGGATAGAGAATAGTAATGCGAGGACACCTCCTAGCTTGTTTGGGATTGATCGTAGGATGGCGTATGCAAACAGGAAGTATCATTCTGGCTTGATATGGGGTGGAGTGACTAAGGGGTTTGCGGGGGTGAAGTTTTCTGGGTCTCCTAGCAGGTTGGGGGAGAATAGTGCTAGCGAGGCAAGGGCTAATAATATAATTACGAACCCGAGAATGTCTTTGTATACGAAGTATGGGTGAAATGAAATTTTGTCTGCGTCTGAGTTTAGGCCAATTGGGTTATTTGACCCTGTTTCGTGGAGAAAGAGGAGGTGGAGAACGGTTGCGGCAGTGATAATAAATGGTAGGAGGAAATGGAATGCGAAGAATCGTGTAAGTGTTGCATTGTCTACTGAGAATCCCCCCCAGATTCATTGGACTAGGGTGTCCCCTATATAAGGTACGGCGGATAGTAGGTTTGTAATTACCGTGGCGCCTCAGAAGGATATTTGTCCTCATGGGAGAACGTAGCCGACGAAAGCTGTTATTATGACTAGTAGTAAAAGGACTACTCCGATGTTTCAGGTTTCTTTATATAGGTAGGATCCATAGTATAGGCCCCGGGCAATGTGCATGTAGATGCAGATAAAAAAGAATGATGCTCCATTAGCATGAATATTGCGGATTAATCATCCATAGTTTACGTCCCGGCAGATGTGGGTCACTGATGAGAATGCGGTCGAGATGTCTGAGGTGTAGTGCATGGCCAGGAATAGTCCGGTTAGGATTTGAGTGATTAAGCACAGTCCTAGAAGGGATCCGAAGTTTCATCAAACTGAGATGTTTGAAGGTGCTGGAAGATCAATTAGTGCGTCGTTAACGATTTTAACTAGAGGATGGGTTTTTCGTAGGCTTGCCATTAAGGTTCTTGTAGTTGAATAACAACGGTGGTTCTTCAAGTCATTGGTCTCGGTTAAAGTCTGAGCAAGAATTATGACCTATTTTATGTTTTTGTTACTAGTAGCTTTGGTTGTAGGTTTGGTTGCTGTTGCCTCCAATCCCACACCATATTTTGCAGCTCTTGGTTTGGTAGTTGCAGCCGGGGTTGGGTGTGGAGTTTTGGTTGGTCATGGAGGTTCTTTTCTATCGTTGGTTCTCTTCTTGATTTATTTAGGGGGGATGCTCGTAGTTTTTGCTTATTCAGCTGCTCTGGCAGCTGAGCCTTTTCCGGAGGCCTGAGGGAGTCGCTCTGTGTTGGGTTATGTCTTAGTTTATTTGTTAGGGGTTGGTTTAGCGGCAGGAATTTTTTGGGAGGGCTGATACGAGGGTTCTTGGCTGGTCGTGGATGGGTTGAAGGAGTTTTCTGTTCTGCGTGGCGATATTAGTGGTGTGGCTGTTATATACTCGTCTGGTGGGGGCATATTGGTTATTTGTGCTTGGGTGTTGCTTTTAACTCTACTTGTTGTGTTGGAGCTTACTCGTGGTCTAAGTCGTGGGACTCTTCGTGCGGTTTAAAGAAGGACTGGAATGGTAGCCAGAATTAGGGTGAGGAGAAAGATGGTTAAATATGTTTTAATTATTCCTCGTGTGATGTCGTTTGTAATTTTTGCCATAGTTGTTTGTGTTAGTGCTAGGCCTTTTGGTCCGATGGTTTCAAGTCATGTTTTGTCTAGCTGGGTAGCGGCCGATTGTCCTAGAGTAAGTTTAAGTTTAGGGAGGAGTCGGTGGGTGATTGCGGGGAAGAATCCGAGTATATTTGAAAAGTGGTGTGGGAGTATTATTGGAGTAATCTTTACTTGTTTGCTAGTTAGGTTAGCTAGTTCTATTGCTGTTAGTAGGCCCAAGATGGTCACCGCGAGAGCTGCTATTTTAAGGGCGGCGGGTATGGTTATAACTGGTGTTTTTATAGGTAGGAAGTTGTATGTAATGATGAATCCTGCAATGATACTTCCTCAGGCAAGTCGTTTGATGGAGTTAATTACGAATGGGTCATTTTCGTTAATCGGGGACAGGGTCGGGAATCGTGGGGTTCCCATGGTTACGAAATATACTAATCGGAAGCTGTAAACCGCGGTGAATGATGTGGCGATCAGTGTGAGGGTGAGGGCTCAGGCGTTGAGATAGGAGGTGTTTAGGGCTTCGATGATTGCATCTTTTGAGAAGAAGCCTGCTAAGAAGGGGGTTCCTGTTAGGGCTAGGCTACCAATTATGAAATAGGATGAGGTGGCAGGTATAATATTAAATAGGCCCCCTATCTTCCGGATGTCTTGTTCATTGTTTAGGCTGTGAATGATTGATCCGGAGCATAAGAACAGCATGGCTTTGAAGAAGGCGTGTGTACAAATGTGAAGGAATGCTAGTTGTGGTTGATTTAGCCCAATGGTAACTATCATTAACCCTAGCTGACTGGATGTTGAGAAGGCTACAATTTTTTTGATGTCATTTTGGGTTAGAGCGCAGGTAGCTGTAAATAGTGAAGTTAGTGCTCCTAGGCATAGGCATGTTGTTAAGGCTGGTGGATTGTTTTCTATGAGGGGGTGGAGGCGGATTAAAAGGAAGATTCCTGCAACAACTATGGTGCTCGAATGAAGTAGGGCAGATACTGGTGTAGGACCTTCTATGGCGGCTGGAAGCCACGGGTGGAGACCAAATTGGGCTGATTTTCCCGTTGCTGCTAGGATGAGTCCTGCTAGGGGGAGTGTTATGTCAAAGTCTTTTGATAGCGTAAAGATTTGTTGGATTTCTCATGAGTTTAGGTTTGTTGCAAGTCAGGCCATAGTCATAATTAGTCCGATGTCTCCTACTCGGTTATAAATGACGGCCTGAAGTGCTGCTGTGTTGGCGTCTGCCCGCCCGTGTCACCACCCAATGAGTAGAAATGATATGATGCCTACTCCTTCCCAGCCAATAAAAAGTTGGAATATATTATTGGCTGTGACTAGAATAATTATGGCTACTAAGAATGTTAATAAATATTTAAAGAACTGGTTAATGTTAGGGTCAGAGTGCATATACCAAAGTGCGAACTCTAGGATTGATCAAGTGACATATAGGGCAATTGGGATAAAGATTAGGGAATAGTGGTCGAATTTAAGACTGATGTTGATGTCAAATGTTTGGATATTTATTCAGTGTCAGTTCGTAATAATACCTTCTGTTTTTAGGTCTAAGAAGATTATGAGTGGGAGGAGACTGATAAAAAATGCGGAGCTTACGGCAATTTTAACTATCTCTGCTAGTTTGGATTCTTGCTGATTTGGGTTCAGTGTGGTAAGTAGGGGATATATTAAGATAAAAAAGATTAGGAGGAGTGATGAATGTATAATTATTGTCATTTTAGCTTTCACTTGGATTTGCACCAAGAGTTTTTGGTTCCTAAGACCAACGGATGAGCTGTTATCCTTTGAAAGCGCAAGGAAGCCACGGATTTTAACCATGGTGCGTAAGGATTAGCAGTACTTACTAATTTCTGTTCTTCCTTGGTGAGTAAGGGGATTTTAACCCCTGTTTTTAGAATCACAATCTAACATTTTGATTAAATTATACTTACAATAGCACCATCCTCACATGAGCTCTGGCTTCGCTACTAGTAGGATAACTGGGATTAGGTGTAGGGTTATTAATAAGTGCTCTCGGGTGTGGAATGGTTGGAGTCCCGTAATATGGTTGGGTACCGGGCCTCGTTGTGACATCAGGAATATATATAGGGAGTAACCGGCTGTAATAAGTGTTCCTAGTCCTGTGAGTAAAATTGTTCATGGGGATCAGTTGAAAAGGGTTGTAATGATTGTGAGTTCTCCTATTAGGTTAGGTAGGGGGGGAAGTGCCAGGTTGGCTAGGTTTGCTAGGAACCATCAGGTTGCGGTTAGTGGAAAGATTACTTGTAATCCTCGGGCAAGAATTATTGTCCGACTGTGGGTCCGTTCGTATGCTGTGTTGGCTAGGCAGAATAGCGCTGAGGATACTAGCCCATGAGCAATTATTAAAATGATTGCTCCTGAAAACCCTCATGGGGTTTGGATTAAGATTCCCCCTGCTACCAACCCTATGTGACTTACAGATGAATAGGCAATTAGTGATTTTAAGTCTGTTTGCCGGAGGCAGATTGACCCGGTTATGATGATCCCTCATAGGGCTAAGACGATAAATGGGTAGGCCAGTTCTTTTGATAGTGGGTCAAGTATCACTATTATTCGTATTATTCCATATCCGCCGAGCTTTAGTAAGACTGCCGCTAGTACTATGGACCCTGCTACTGGGGCCTCTACGTGCGCTTTTGGTAGCCACAGGTGGACTCCATATAATGGTATTTTAACTAGAAATGCGATTAGGCAGCCAGCTCATCAGATTATATGTCCTCAAGAGTTAAGTTGAAGAGGCTGTGAGTATTGTAATACTAATATCGATAGTGTTCCTGTGGATTGTTGGAGGAGGAGCAAGGCAACTAGAAGAGGGAGTGACCCCGCCAGGGTGTAAAATAGGAAATAGGTTCCTGCATTTAGCCGTTCGGTTTGATTACCTCATCGGGTAATAATAATAAGAGTTGGGATAAGTGTGGCTTCAAATATGATGTAGAATATAATAATTTCTGTGGCACCGAATGCTATAATTAGAAAAGTTTGTAGTGAGGCAAGGAGCGAAATGTATGAGCGTTGTCGGCTAATTGGCTCAGGGTTAATATGGTTTTGGCTGGCTAAAATTATTAGCGGGAGTAGTCAGCATGTGAGTACTAGGAGGGGGGTTGACAAGGGGTCGGCAGCCAGATATATGTTGGAGGAGGTTCACCCGGTTTCTGATGTTCATTTTAATCAAGTTAGACTGATGAAGGCAATTAAAAGGCTGTGCGCAGTTGTGGTCGTTCATAGTCATTTAGGGGCGGTCAATCAAATTGTTGGGAATAGCATGAATGTGGGAATTAGTACTTTTAGCATTGTAAGAGGTTAAGGTTTTGTAGGCGATCGGTCCCGTGGGTGCGGGCAGTAGCTACTAGTAATGCTAGGCCGGTGCTAGCTTCACAGGCAGAGAAAGCTAGGAGCAGCATGGGGGCTGTTGAGAATCCCGTGGACTCAAACTGCAATGCCCATAGGGCTAGTGCAATGAATAGGGACAATATTATTCCTTCTAAACACAGGAGAGCGGAGAGTAGGTGGGTACGGTGAAATGCTAATCCTATTAATCCTAGGATGAATGCTGAGCTAAAGCTAAAATGTACGGGTGTCATAAGGGGGCCGTGGAGTTAAACCACGATTTTCTGAGCCGAAATCAGAGGTCTTGTTTTGGACTAGCTCCCTATTCTGCTCATTCTAGGCCGCCTTGGGTTCATTCATAAATTAGGCCTAGGGTTAGTAGAATTAGGACTGTTGTGGCTCAGAAGAATGTTCCGGCTGGGTTGTGGAGTTGATCTCCTCAGGGCAGGGGGAGAAGGAGGGCAATTTCTAGGTCAAATAGGAGAAATAGGATCGCTACTAGGAAGAAACGCAGGGAAAATGGTAGTCGGGCAGATCCTAGGGGGTCGAACCCGCATTCGTAGGGCGATAGCTTCTCTGCGTCTGGGTTTATTTGGGGCAGTCAGAAGGATACGATTGCTAGGATTGAGGACAGGGCTATTGTGATGATTAGGATTGTTATAATTAGGTTCATTATCTTTCCTTGGGGTTTAACCAAGACTGTGTGATTGGAAGTCACTTGTACTAGCTTTAATACTAGAAAGATATGAGCCTCATCAATAGATGGATACGTAGAGGAATAGTCATACTACGTCGACAAAGTGTCAGTATCAGGCAGCAGCTTCAAAGCCAAAGTGGTGTTCGGATGTAAAGTGATATTGGATTTGGCGTAGTAAACACACTGCTAGGAAGGTAGATCCAATAATAACGTGTAGTCCGTGGAATCCTGTGGCTACGAAAAATGTTGAGCCGTAAACTCCATCTGCGATCGTGAATGGTGCTTCGTAATATTCTATGGCTTGGAGGGCAGTAAAGTAAAAACCTAGAAGAATGGTTAGTGCTAAGGATTGGATAGCTTGTTTTCGTTCTCCTTCTATAATGCTATGGTGGGCTCATGTTACTGTGACCCCTGACGCCAATAGCACGGCTGTGTTGAGGAGTGGGACTTCGAACGGGTCTAAGGGGGTAATTCCTGTGGGGGGTCAGCATCCTCCTAATTCTGGTGTGGGCGCTAAGCTTGAATGGTAGAAGGCTCAGAAGAATCCAAGGAAAAAGAATACTTCAGAGGTAATAAATAGGATTATTCCGTATCGTAGTCCTTTTTGTACGGGGGGTGTATGATGACCTTGGAAGGTTCCTTCTCGAATAATATCACGTCATCATTGATACATAGTAAAAAGTAGGAGAATTATTCCTAAGGTTATTAAGGTTGTTGAGTGGAAGTGAAATCAGACTGCTAAGCCGGATGTTATTAGTAGAGCAGCGATGGCTCCGGTTAGTGGTCATGGGCTTGGATCAACTATATGGTAGGCATGTGCTTGGTGGGCCATTAGACGTTTTCTTGAAGGTATAGACTTAAAAGGAGTACGAATACATAAGCTTGGATTATTGCTACTGCAACCTCTAGCAGCGTAAGTAGGAAGAGCACGGTAGCAGTTAGGATCGCTACTGTGGGCATTATCGGTAGGAGAACAAATACGGCTGTGGCAATAAGTTGAATTAACAAATGGCCTGCGGTTAGGTTAGCTGTGAGTCGAACTCCTAGGGCTAATGGTCGGATAAATAGGCTAATTGTTTCAATAATAATAAGTACTGGAATCAGTAGGATAGGTGTGCCTTCTGGTAACAGGTGGCCTAAAGCAACTGTTGGCTGATTTCGTATGCCAATAATTACTGTGGCAAGTCAGAGCGGTACGGCGAACCCTATGTTTAGTGACAGTTGTGTAGTGGGGGTGAAAGTGTATGGCAGTAGGCCTAGTATGTTAATGGTAATTAGGAAGATTATTAGTGAAACCAGCAGGAGTGCTCACTTGTGTCCCCCTACATTTAGGGGGAGTATCAGTTGATTGGTGAATCGGTTAATAAGTCACCCTTGAGTTGTAATAAGTCGGTTGTTGATTCATCGAGATGATGGGGTTGGGTAAAGTACTCAGGGCAATGCAATTGCAATGGCAATTAGTGGGATGCCTAGATATAGTGGGCTTGCGAATTGGTCGAAGAAGCTTACTATCATGGTCAGTCTCAGGATTCAGTTTTGTGCTTTTCGGCATTGACTGGGGATGGTTCATTTGGTGTGGTATGATTTAGGACTTTAGTTGGGATAATGGTTAAAAAAATTAGTCAGGAAAACACTAAAATTGCAAGTCAAGGGCCTGGGTTTAATTGTGGCATTTCACTAGAGGTGGTCGGGAATCACCAATCTTTGGCTTAAAAGGCCAATGCTTTATCCAATGTTTAGCTTCCTAGCGAGGCGTCTTCTAATATAAGTGAGGATCAGTTTTCGAAGTGTTCTAGTGGGACGGCTTCGACTACAATTGGCATAAAGCTGTGATTGGCTCCGCAGATTTCAGAGCATTGTCCATAGAACACGCCTGGGCGTGAGGCAATAAAAGCGGTTTGATTTAATCGTCCGGGGACCGCGTCTATTTTCATGCCTAGCGATGGGACAGCTCAGGAGTGCAGTACGTCTTCAGCTGATACTAGAACACGGATTGGAGATTCTATGGGGATGACTATTCGATGATCTGTTTCTAAAAGTCGGAACTGTCCCGGGGTGAGGTCTTGTGTTGGGACCATATAGGAGTCAAAGCCCAGGTTCTCGTAGTCTGTATACTCGTAGCTTCAGTATCATTGGTGTCCCATTGCTTTGATAGTTAAATGGGGGTCGTTAATTTCATCTATAAGGTATAAAATCCGTAAGGAGGGCAGGGCAATTAAGACTAAGATAACAGCTGGTAAAATGGTTCATACAATTTCGATTTCTTGGGAGTCTAAAATGTATTTGTTAGTGAGTTTAGTTGAAACTATTGCAATAATAATATATAGTACTAAGGTACTAATTAGGAATACAATTATTAATGCATGGTCATGGAAGTGGAGAAGTTCTTCTATAACGGGTGATGCCGCATCTTGGAATCCTAGTTGCGTTGGATGTGCCATTAAAGTTTTGGGTTTAAGACATGCAGGGGTTTAACCTACGATTTCACCTTGACAAGGTGATGTAATTTGCATTTTACTAATGTCTTAAAGGAAGTGACAGAGTGGTTATGTGGCTGGCTTGAAACCAGCATATGGGGGTTCAATTCCTTCCTTCCTCGTTAATTTGATTGAATTTGGACGAATGCTGGTTCTTCGTATGTGTGGTAGGGAGGAGGGCAGCCGTGAAGTCATTCAACGTTTGTTGAAGTTAATTCCACAGATAGTACTTCTCGTTTAGCGGCGAAGGCTTCTCATAGGATAAACAGGAACATGATTACTGCCACTAAAGAAATTAGTGATCCGATGGATGATACTGTATTTCACAGGGCGTAGGCGTCTGGGTAGTCAGAATATCGTCGTGGCATACCTGCTAATCCTAGGAAGTGTTGCGGGAAGAATGTGAGGTTAACCCCAATAAATATCACCCCGAAGTGGATTTTTGTTCAGGCACTGTGTAGGGTATATCCGGTTAATAGGGGGAATCAGTGTACAAAGGCTGCCATGATAGCAAACACAGCGCCTATTGATAGGACATAGTGGAAATGTGCGACTACATAATATGTATCATGAAGAACAATATCGAGTGATGAATTAGATAGGACAATTCCTGTAAGTCCCCCCACCGTAAATAGGAAGATGAACCCAAGAGCTCATAGTATAGGGGTTTCTCATTTAATTGATCCTCCGTGAAGAGTGGCTAGTCAGCTAAACACTTTTACACCTGTTGGGATGGCGATAATTATTGTTGCAGATGTAAAGTATGCGCGAGTGTCTACATCCATTCCGACAGTGAATATGTGGTGAGCCCATACAATGAAACCTAAAAGGCCAATGGCCATTATAGCCCAGACCATTCCTATATAGCCGAATGGTTCTTTTTTACCTGAGTAATAGGCTACAACGTGGGAGATAATTCCGAACCCTGGAAGAATAAGGATATAGACTTCTGGGTGGCCAAAGAATCAGAATAGGTGTTGATATAGAATTGGGTCCCCTCCGCCTGCCGGGTCGAAGAATGTGGTGTTTAGGTTTCGGTCTGTTAAAAGTATTGTAATTCCAGCGGCTAAAACTGGCAGTGATAGAAGTAGCAGTACGGCAGTTACGAGCACGGATCAAACAAATAAAGGTGTTTGATATTGGGAAATAGCTGGGGGTTTTATATTAATTGTTGTAGTAATAAAGTTAATTGCTCCCAGAATTGATGAGACACCTGCTAAGTGGAGTGAAAAAATTGTTAGATCTACTGATGCTCCTGCATGGGCCAGGTTGCCTGCAAGAGGCGGGTAAACCGTTCATCCTGTTCCGGCCCCGGCTTCAACGCCGGAAGAAGCCAGCAGAAGAAGAAATGATGGGGGCAGGAGTCAAAAACTTATGTTATTTATACGCGGGAACGCCATGTCTGGGGCTCCAATTATCAGTGGCACAAGCCAGTTTCCGAATCCTCCAATAAGGATGGGTATTACTATAAAGAAGATTATTACGAAGGCGTGGGCAGTGACGATAACATTATAAATTTGGTCATCGCCTAGAAGCGATCCGGGTTGGCTTAGCTCAGCCCGGATGAGGAGGCTTAGGGCGGTTCCCACTATTCCGGCTCAGGCACCAAATACAAGATAAAGGGTGCCAATGTCTTTGTGGTTGGTAGAGAAGAATCAGCGTGTGATTGCCACAGGTAAGGTAGCCGAGTGTCCAGGCGGTGGGTTGTAGCCCCGAAGACAAAGGTTTAAGTCCTTTTCTTACCAGTAGCCCCGTGGTGAAGAGCACATTGGATTGCAAATCCGAAGGCGTAGGCGACAGTCTGCCGGGGCTTTTCCCGCCTTGCCGAGTTTCAACGGCGGGAAAAGTAGATGGATGCTCGCTGGTTTGAGCGCTTAGCTGTTAACTAAGAGTTTGTAGGATCGAGGCCTTCCCTTCTAGTAAGGCCTTAGTTTAATAAAAATGTCTGATTTGCAGTCAGAGGATGCAGGTTAATCTCTTGTAGGTCTTAGTCGGGGGCTAGAAGACTTTCACTTCTATTTAAAGCTTTGAAGGCTTTTGGTTTGAGAATTATCCTAAGCCCCCAGGTGGTTAGTATTAGGATGGTTGGGGTTATTGGTAATAGGCCCAAGGCGGATGTAATAGACAGAGCTAGTGGCAGGGAAGTCTGGGTTGTTTGGGTTCGTCAGGGGGTGATTGAGCCGGTTGTAGCAGGGGAGATGGTTAGTGTTATTGTGTAGCATAGGCGTAGGTAGAAGTATAGACTAATTAGGGCGGTCAGGGCTATAATTGTGGCGATGATTGGGAGGTCTTGCTTCGCTAATTCCTGTAGAATTAGTCACTTTGGTATAAATCCTGTAAGTGGTGGCAGGCCTCCTAATGAGAGGAGCACTAGGGCGGATATTGATGTTAGGATTGGGTTTTTTGATCAGGTTGTCGCGAGGGTACTTATTTTGGTGGCGGTTAGTGTCTTGAGGGTGAGGAATGCTGCGGAGGTTATAATAATGTATGTCCCTAGCGCAATTATGGTTAGTTGTGGAGCATATTGAATAACAATAATCATTCACCCCATGTGTGCGATTGAAGAGTAGGCTAGGACTTTTCGTAGTTGGGTTTGGTTGAGTCCTCCTCACCCTCCTGCTAGTGCGGATAAAATCCCCAGGGTTGTTAAGAGTGAGGGGTTAACATTTTGTGCTGTTTGGATAATGAGTGCGAGGGGGGCAAGTTTTTGTCATGTGGACAGAATTAGTCCTGTTAGTAGATCTAGTCCTTGGAGCACTTCTGGTATTCAGAAGTGCATTGGTGCAAGCCCAATTTTGAGAGCTAGGGCGGCTATGAACATTGTGTTGGCGATGGGGCTTGATAGGTCGCTGATGTTTCACTCTCCTGTAATTCAAGCATTAGTTGTACTCGCGAACAAGATTATTGCTGCTGCGGTGGCTTGGGTTAGGAAATATTTTGTTGTTGCTTCTACTGCACGGGGGTGGTGGTGTTGTGCTATTAAGGGGGTAATTGCCAGGGTATTAATTTCTAGGCCCATTCAGGCTAACAGTCAATGGGAGCTGGCAAAGGTAAGGGTAGTCCCTAGGCCTAGGCTGGATAGTAGGATTGCAAGTACATATGGGTTCATTGGCGGAGGAGGGACTTTAACCGTCATGTTCGGGGTATGGGCCCGAAAGCTTTATTAGCTGACCCCGCCTTAGGAAGTGGTGTAAAGGAAGCACCGAGAGTTTTGATCTCTTGAGTATGGGTTCAATTCCCTTCTTTCTAGGAACTGAGGGGATTTTAACCCCTATAAATCACTCTATCAAAGTGGTCCTTGGGCATTCAGGCACAGTTCCTCGTTTATAGTTGTGGGGGGAGCCCCGCTAGTGCGATTGGCAGGGCGGTGTGTCATAGTACGAAGGCAAGTGTTAGTGGAAGAAAGTTTTTTCAAACTAAGTGCATTAATTGGTCATATCGAAATCGTGGATATGAGGCTCGTACCCACAGGAATAGGATGGACAGAAGCGCGGCCTTAGTTATGAGGTTAATTGTTGTGAGTTCAGGAATATTTGGGAAGTGTGAGGCCCCTAGGAATAGTACAGCTGATAGAGTATTTATTAGTAGGATGTTGGCATATTCGGCTAGGAAGAAAAGGGCGAAGGGACCTCCTGCATACTCTACGTTAAAACCTGAAACTAGCTCTGATTCTCCCTCTGTTAGGTCAAACGGTGCTCGATTTGTTTCGGCCAGTGTTGAAATATACCATATTGCGGCTAAAGGCCAAGCGGGGATGAGTAGTCAAATGCTCTCTTGGGTGACGTTGAATGTTTGCAGTGTGTATCCCCCTGAGAAGATAATTACGGAGAGGAGAATTAGGCCTAAGCTTACTTCGTATGAGATTGTTTGGGCTACGGCCCGTAAGGCTCCGATTAGTGCGTATTTTGAATTTGATGCTCAACCTGATCCCAGAATTGAGTACACTGCAAGGCTCGATAGGGCTAGCATGAAAAGAATTCCCAGGTTTAGGTCTGTTACTGGGTGAGGTAAAGGTATGGGTGCTCATAGGGTCATGGCTAGGGCCAGGGCTAATATTGGGGTGGCGAGGAATAGGAATGGGGATGATGTGGACGGGCGGACGGGTTCTTTAATGAATAGTTTTACTCCGTCGGCGATAGGTTGGAGTAGTCCATAGGGTCCTACTACGTTAGGGCCTTTTCGTAGTTGTATATATCCTAGCACTTTCCGCTCGATTAGTGTTAGGAAGGCTACTGCTAGGAGGACTGGTACTATGTAGGCCAGGGGGTTAACTAGATGGGTTATTAGGGTGTTTAGCATGAACTGGGGAGAGGATTTGAACCTCTGGTTAAAAGGGCTTAGGCCTTTCGCAATTTACCATGCTCTGCCACCCCAGTATGTCCTTATTTCGGCCGGCTGGGATTTTGGCTCTACCCCTTACTTTATTTATTTGTTTTCATAAATTGGGGGTGGGGCGTGCTTTTGGTATGGGCCCCCTTTTTCCGATCCTTTCGTACTAGGAAAAGTAGCATTTACAGATAGAAACTGACCTGGATTGCTCCGGTCTGAACTCAGATCACGTAGGACTTTAATCGTTGAACAAACGAACCCTTAATAGCGGCTGCACCATTAGGATGTCCTGATCCAACATCGAGGTCGTAAACCCCCTCGTCGATATGGACTCTGGGAGGGGATTGCGCTGTTATCCCTAGGGTAACTTGGTTCGTTGATCGGTCCTAATGGCCGGATCATGTTTGGTCAGATGTTCTGTGGCTTAGAGATGTCTCTCTTGGTTCTAGGAGTATTACTCCGGTCCACTCGGAGGCTTTTTTTTCCTCCGCGGTCGCCCCAACCGAAGGTAAAATTCCATGCTCCACAAAGTTTTTGCTTTTTATTAAGTTGCTTAACGTGGTTGGGCTTTGTACCTTAAGCTCCAAAGGGTCTTCTCGTCTTGTATTGTTATACCCGCTTCTGCACGGGTAGATCAATTTCACTGACTTGAAAAGGGAGACAGTTAAGCCCTCGTTTAGCCATTCATACAGGTCTCTATTTAAAAGACAAGTGATTGCGCTACCTTTGCACGGTCAAAATACCGCGGCCGTTGAACTTGTGGTCACTGGGCAGGCTGGACCTCCTATACTTGATTATTGCAGGAGGCGATGTTTTTGGTAAACAGGCGAGGCTTGTGTTTGCCGAGTTCCTTCCTTTTCTTTTAGTCTTTCCTGTAGTAGCACTCCAGTGTGGGGGTAACGATTGTTTGGTTGCGGGTTCTTCTTGTAGTTCTTATGATTCGCAATGCTCTCTTGGGTTGAGTTCGTTAGTTGCCAGTGGTTGGTCCAATCTGGCTTGCACTTGTGCTGGGAGAAGGGCGGGCCTTCTTGTTACTCATTTTAGCATAATCTTTTCCATGGGGGCATGGATTGGCCTAATAATATTTAGGGGAGTAAGATTTTTTATCGGAATAATAAACTTTTGTCTGTCTGAGCTTTAACGCTTTCTGCTTAGGTGGCTGCTCTTAGGCCCACTAGAACGGAATGTTTTATGGATTATGATCTTTATCCTCCTGGTAAGGTTGTGTCCTTTGTTAAAGGGGCTGTACCCCCTTTAACTAACTCTCATGTGTCTCTCTTAATGTCTTGGTTTGTTTGATTCGAGGTGTATGAGGCTGAACTTCTATCCATTTCTTAGGCAACCAGCTATCACCAGGTTCGGTAGGTCTGTCACTTCTACCCGGAGCTCTTCCCACTCTTTTGCCACAGAGACGGGTTAGCCCTTAATAGGCTGTCTCGGGGTAGCTCACCTGGTTTCGGGGTTTCAAACTAAAGGTCTCTTTGCTTGGGTGGACTGGCTAAATCATGATGCAAAAGGTACAGGGTTTAATCCTTGCTTTTTGGTGCTTATATGGGTTATTTCATTTCTCTTTCAGCTTTCCCTTGCGGTACTATCTCTATTGCTTTGGTTGGACCTTTTCTGTCTCCCATACTCAGGTAAAAGAATGTTTTAGTTTGCGGTGTTAGGCTTGTTTTGTTTATTTATAGTTTAGTAGTCTTTGATGGTCAAGCTAGCTGTTTGGCTCAGGGCGATCCAACTTGCATGGATGTCTTCTCGGTGTAAGTGAGATGCTTAACTAACTCAGCCACGCCCCGGGTTTGGTCCAAGTGCACCTTCCGGTACACTTACCGTGTTACGACTTGCCTCCCCTTGTCAGTGCTATTATATTAGGTATTTTTGGTGCGTTATGGTGGGGGAGAGTGACGGGCGGTGTGTACGCGTCTCAGGGCCGGGTTCAAAAGGACACTCTATTTCCTTTTTACTACTAAATCCTCCTTCAAGCACTATTTCATGGTGCATGTTCGTAGTATTCTGTGGTAGAAAATGTAGCCCATTTCTTTCCACTTCATGCGCTACACCTCGACCTGACGTTTTGGGCTGTGCCCATTTTGCTTACTTTTATCTCCTTCACAGGGTAAGCTGACGACGGCGGTATATAGGCTGGGATGGCTAGAGGTGGTGAGGTTTAACGGGGATTATCGGTTCTAGAACAGGCTCCTCTAGGGGGGTTTGAGACACCGTCAGGTCCTTTGGGTTTTGAGCTGATGCTTGTAGTACCCTGGCGGACATCTAATTGTAGTTGAATGTCTGAGTTTACGGCTGAGCATAGTGGGGTATCTAATCCCAGTTTGTTTCTCAGCTTTCGTGGGGTCAGGTTGGCTTGCTTAAAGCTACTTTCGTGTTAGGACTTCGGACACCTAGAAGCGTATGACGGCCAAGGGGTCATTTGGCTTTAATTTTTATTTATCCTTAACCACCCTTTACGCCGTTGTATTATCAACTGGGGCCTCTCGTCTAACCGCGGTGGCTGGCACGAGTTTTACCGGCCCTCTTAACACTAACTGAGTCAAGTTTTCACTTATGGCTCAATATTTATCACTGCTGAATTCCCTTGGGGGCGTGGCTAGGCTGGGCGTTTTGGGCTAATATTTGTGCCTGATGCCCGCTCCTCGTCCCCGGGCGGGGGATTGAGGGCATACTCACTGGGTTGCGGAGACTTGCATGTGTAAGTTGAGTTAGAGCTGATAGTAAGGTCGGGACCATGCCTTTGTGCATGCGGAGTTTTTTAGGACTCATCTTAGCATCTTCAGTGCTATGCTTTGAATTAAGCTACGCTAGC